TAAGAATTTTTCATTCATTCCCATCCAATCAAAAAAGACCTTTTTGTAATTTATTTCGGAATTTGAATCAATCGGAAGATAAAAAAGACCATTATTATGAATTTTATCCCTTATTTGTATTTGGTCCTTATTAGGTTCAACCTGAATATTTTTATTCCATTTCCAACCCCAATATTTTCTATCTGTTTTTTTTTTCATATATATAATATCACTTTTTCCTAGATCATTCTTGATAGGAATATTTTTGAGTATGTTAACAATTTTTTCTTTTTTTCTGGCGGAATTTTCTTGCTTCTTATTTGTTTCTAATGATGATCTATAAATATAGGACTTCTTCTTAGTTTCGGAATGAATATATTGATATGATAAACGATCATATCTATAGTTTTTTTGAAAATTCTCTTCTTTTTTTGGTAATAAATAGACTTTCGAATTTTGTTTTTTTTTGTAATCAAATAATTGGTCTTTTTCGTAGGAATACCATTTTTTTAGATCCTTATTTTTAGACGGCTGGCATTTATTTTTTCCATTTGGCCATTTTTGTGGGACTAATCTAGACCATCTAATCTGAGATAAATCGTATTGACAATGACCTCTTAACCAGTTTTTCCATGGATTCATTCCATAATTTGGAAGTTTATTCTGTCTTACTTCGGAATCAAATATTCCTTGTCTTCCAAAAAAATCCTTTATTTCATTCTTAAGAAAAAAAGACGGTCCATTATACTGAAGAATAGATCTTAACTTATTGAAGTTAATAACCTGGGTTTGTGATAATTTGAAAAATACATATTTTTGTGACAAGTAAGATAAATCAAAAAAAATATGTGACTTCCGCTTACTATTTCTAAGATTATCAAAAGCCTTTTTTATAGTCATAGTCGAAATAAAGTCAATTTTATTTTGTTTTGTTTTATTAATCTTTTCTTGATTTGTTTCATTATTGTCAATGTATTTCTCAATAATTTTTTTTGTTGATTCCATAAAAAGTTGTAGAGGGATTCTGCGCGTATTAATGATACATAGAAAAACATCTATGTATATTTTTTCAATCAAAAATTTAACTATTAATTCAATATTATTTCTTTTTAATATTTTCCAAATTTTGGGGGGTGATTCTCCATTATTCTTTTTCTTTTTTTTCATTATTTCTATTTGATTTCTGATTGTATTTCTTCTATCAATTCTATGTTTCATTTCTTCTTCTGTCTGTGAATAATTTGTCAAACCTGTAGATCGATTTTGAATAAGTGATTCATGAATAATCTGATTGCTGATTATAGAATCCTTTTCTATTTCAGTTTCATTTGATTCATCTATTTCTCTCGGTATAAATAATGGAATTTTCTTTCCTTTTAAAAGTTCTTTTCGTCTTTGTTTTACAAATAAAAAGGCTTTTGCTTCTTTTTTTTTTTTTTTTAAAGCTCTTCGAACTCTAAAATTGAATTTTCTGATTTCGACTTTATAGTCTATATCTTTAAAAATGGGTTCAAAAAAGGAAGGTGTTTTTCGCGGAGGACCAAAAGGATATTCTGTTTCCATTCCCGAAACTGTTAAAAAACAAGAATCAAAATCATTTTGTTGCTTTCGATCTCTATCAGAGAGTCGTAGCTTAGACCAAGGTTTCAAATGAAAAGGATATAGGATTTTTATCTGAAAACCGTCTATGAACCAATTTTCAGGAAATTCTGTTTTGGAGCATTGAAGACCCTCGTAGCTGCACTTTAGATAAAATTCTCTATTCCAATCTTGGAAATCCTCGTACCATTCCGGAGATTGTCGTAATAAAATACCGCCAATATTCTTAGCTATTATCAATAAGGGTAATTTAATATATCTTCTAAAAATGGATTGAGCTAGTAAAAGAACACTTCTAGTTTTTTGTTCATATGGAACGTTCTCCCATAATTCTATTACGTCCTCCTGGTGGTCTTTTTTGCTTTCTAATTGTTGATCTAAAAATTCGAATTCTGACTTTTTACCCCAACAATCTCTAAGATTAAAAAAAAGTTTCATTAAGTTGGATATAGGAAAAGGAAACTCTTCCATTTTTTCCACAAAAAGGGGGGAATGGGGATTTCCTTGAAACGGTTCCCAAATAACCATTTTACGCCTTTGAACACGCATAGAGCCTTTGATTAAGTCTCGACGAAAATCTGGTTCTTCCAAATAACTTATAAAACCCGACTCTCTATTAAATTTGCTAAAAAGCTCATAATTCTTGAAATTAGACTTCGTAAAAGTTCTTTCGGAATTAGTTAAAAAATCTATATTTTTAAATGTTCTTATTCGAATCTCGTGATCCAGACCTTGCGTCGCGCCTTGTTCTTTTCGTCGTGTTGGAAAATATTGTTCCACCTCGTCGATTAATTTGTATGACCATCGAGGGGGTTTTTTACCTATTTCGTTTATTCCAATATCTTTTTTTTCATCTTTAGGGTTAGTTAGAATTTCGTTCAATGAAATATTATTTGAATCAATTTTTCGTTTTTTTTTTTCT